AATATCAAAGGCTAATATCACCAAGAGCTCCACAAGGAAATATTTGTTCTTGAGCCAGTGAGTAACTACTAATGTGTAGAACGAAAAGCGGAATGAGTAGGACTTTTCCGGAACAGCTGTCAAAGTGCCAAATCCTTGTACGTGTCCGCTTCCTGAGTCCAGTCCCCTAGATGGAGGGTGCCTATGATAGTGAGGAGTATACTTTTCTTCTTGCCATCCTACTGCCGTAAACGCGAGTTCCCTTTTGTTCTAGAGTGAGCCATGCCCAAAGCTGATCCTTCGAGACCTTGTCCTATTCAGTACTAACTGTGTGAGGGACCTCTGTTCCAGAAGGGCGCTCATCTAAACCTTAAACAAGATACTGGGTCTACCAAAGGTCAAGGGGGATAGTTTTTCTTGAATACAGCTGTCGGCCATGTCAAACCAAAATTTCCGTTGTTTTACATGTCCAAGCTAGCTCATTGAAGTATTAGCCGTTCACCGCTTCTCGTATCGATAGTAGTTTAAATAATATTAGCAAGTGCTGCTCTCGAGAGTCCCAGGCTATTTATTAGTTTTCTTAGTCGACCCGCCATGTATTAGTTTTCAGTAGGAGGGGTATTAGCTAGAAGAATAGGAGTCAGCCGTAAGAATGCAAGTTAGCAATTAGGCTTGATCGTTTACCACGGGCTACTCTGAAAAGTCCTATCTCTCAGTAGCTCAACTAGAAGACGGAATCCGGGATATACGAGGCGCCGCTTTTGTTTCTGCTTTCTCGTACCGATTGTTTCCTGACCGCTTTGAATTCTCTTTATCAGATAGAAGATCCAAACCAGGCTATAAGATTCCCTTCGAGTACAGTACGATATTAGAATTGAAATACAGATAGAAGAAATAAGGTAGTCTACCAGAAAAAAAGAAGGATATAAAACCCACGAGTTGTATATAGTCTTTTAGCAGCGAAAGGTGTAACTCGATTACCAGATTCCCAGTTAGCTATCAGCTGTCTTAGTCGTATCAGTAGCTGTAGAAAGGAAGTCAGCGATAAGCATTCTAGTCGTGGCGGTGCTTTGTTAAGAGTATTAGGAGCTCAAGTACCAACTATAAGTTACAAAGCAGGAAATTCGATTAGTTGCTTCCAGATCCTCTGCTTTACGAACCCAAAAAGCCTGTTTCTTACTTCTCTTGCTGTCGCTGTTGTTTCTCTTTTTTTTACTGACAGATTGAATCCAAACCAGCTTTTGTCACCGATCAACCTGAGTTGAAACCGAGATCATCTTATACGAAATTATGCTTCTGACTCGACACAACCTAACGATACATCCAATACCAAGGGGTGGAAATGAACCGAAGACTTTTCACATACATAGTGGCATCAAAATTTAAGAATGAAGGAGGACGACCTACTATTTCGCAAGCAAGATTCTCTAGTTCCAGAGTTGAACTGCCATGGCTTTTTGCATAAAGAATGTGTCTTGTCTTTCATCGGAGCTGCAATTTATGTCTTTTAGGAGAGTAATTGCCAGTCTCCGGTTCTTAGGAGAGTAATTGCCAGGTAGAAGCAGTACTGTATTAATGTGCTGCTTCTGTCAGTAAGTAATGTGCTGGTTCTTGCAGTATATTTGGTTGCTGAATGTTTATTTTCCGATAGACGAGTAAGTGTTTCACTTAAGAAGTTACTTTTGGATCAAAACTAAACGAGTTAGAGTATCACATCAGAAGTCAAATTTCGGATCAATGAGTTACCGTTTCCGTGTCCTCTGGGACCATAAGTAGAGAATTCTATGTTCTTGAGATATAGTAGCGTTACGTATAGTCTGGTGGCAAACAGAGGTATGTCAATGCACTTACTCTGTCTGTGTCCCCACCCTCCTAGCCATCTAACAATGTATGGCAACCACGATGAAGACGCTACGAGAAGCCTCGAATACGTCACGGTTATAGATCTATAAGGAACTATATAGTGAGTAATGTTGAGGGTGGTGTAATTACGGAAGAGCGGACGATTAATAAGAATACGTTCAGAAGAAGTACTTCCACCTCCTACATGATAAGTGGTTGTCGACCACTATTCGAAGCATTATTCATTACTTGTGAATACACCCACTCTCAGCTTGTGCTTCCTCAGAAGAAAGCGGAGCAGGTGACTCTTTTAGGGCGGTGGATTTTACGAAGAGGGTACTCCCCCAGCTTCTTGCTGAACAGACTCTTCTGTCCCAGAGTAGAATAGGTTACGACAATGTTGGAACAGAGAGAACGTCGCAGCACAACATTGATAAAATCCTGGTGGTTAATAACCTGTGTTGCAGTAATTACTGCATCACTAATGTAGGGCGTAGCTAAGCCCTATTCCCAGCTTAAGACTAGAAGTAGTAATTCCTAGGGCCATACCTATTGTCATAAAACTCGCAATTGGTTACTGTTTCATTGTACCGATTGATTTATAAGGGGGTATATCTAATTAAGTAACTAGCTACCCCCCCCAGTATAAAGATACGAACAGGAACAGCCATACCACATCTACGAAATGCAAATAAAGTCAAGATGCCTTGAATACTGAGATGCAGAAGAATACCTCACTTAGGATGACTAGAGCAAGACCCAGAGGGTTTCCTTTTTTTACTCCAAATGTATGGTCCCAGTGAGTAACTACTATGTGTAGAACGAAAAACTAATTGATTTACCTAGGCGGAGCATTGGAAGTTGGGTCAGAAAGTAGTAAACCTCGGTAAAAACGTCCTACTCATGGATTTCCCTAAGTAAGTGCATTTTACAAATGAACTTTTTATTGCCAGCCTATAGCCAAAGTGATACTTACTTTCTTTGCCAGCTCTATTCATTTCCTTCTTTCGGAAGTTAAAAAGTGGGCAACCTGAGAGAGGTTTGTTCAGTGCGATATCATCAAGTTTTTCCATCGCATTGATCACGAACTCCTACTCGCCTTAAAACTAGACCGGGTCTCCCGGCTTAAAAAAATATGCCCTATTTTCCGATACCGGATCAGTTGGTGTGGACAAGTAACCCTGAATCTGGGCTGTCGCTCTATATGCGAAATAACGTTCTTGCTTTCACTACTCACCTTGCCCTGAAAGGATAAGGAATTTGGATAATAGCTCTACTAGACGAGACAGACTCCTTAGTGAGCAGTCAACAGCTCTAGCTCTTCTCTAAAAAAATAGATAGACTTGTCACCTTTAGTTATGATCTACCTTCGACCCACCCCTTTCCTTTAGGTTAGGGTCTCCATTGTATGGCTATGGCTCTGTTTCTAGCTTCAAAAAGGATAAGTAGGAGTAGTAGGCGGAGCCGGACCGACCCTAGGTGAGTAAGCAGGTTGTGTCTCAATCTATTGACTAGGCCACTTTGAGTGTTTAATCTATGGTTTAAGGTTTCAGGCTTCGGGCTCATTGCTTTACGCCCGAAGAGGTGCCATATTGATAGCGACCTTCGGCTTCTCATCTAAAGGGGCAGTGAAAGATGGGGGATAGGGTTTCGCCCCTCGCGGGATGCCTATGTTCCCATTCAAATGAAAGTAGACGTCGCAAGGTTCCCTGGTTTTTCTTATCATTTCATTTCTTGCTAGTTCTTGTGCAAAGTGTCAACTGATTGGAATTCAGCGCATGGCGAAAGGTAAGGGGAAGAGACCTACGCTCCATGTGAGTCTGTCTTGACCGGTTGGCTATAAAAAAAAACAGAGTTCATTATTGGACCTCCGTGCTCAAATTCTACTTGCTTCTTGGGAACGAGTTACTGGCTTTTTACGGTTAGCGTATGAAGATGCTCGCAGGCTGATCAATAGAAAACAAATGGCTGGCGAAATCCAGAAAAACATTGGATAAGTGGTAGTGCCAGCCAGGTGTTTTGCCGTTGTGTAAGCAATCAGCTCTCCTGAGTTAAATAAGCTTTTACTGGAATTGAGTGCTTGTATTTTGAGGTCCCCTCGCATTGGAGTGCTTGCTGGTTTAAGGGCTAGCTAGTAGAAATACGATTGTGCACTGTACGTGGGTGTAGGGTTTTTATATCTTCGAAGAGCAAGGGCGATTTCGGCACAGGAACCACTCGCACTACTGCGCCTGCTACTTCTCTCCTCCGTTCATTCTTTCTGGAATGAGCAGCCTCCTCGGTCAGCGACTACCTACCAATAGACGCGCTCTTCCATCCATACCGCCCCTTTTCAGTATGGACGAACTATCTATCTCGACTTGCATTTCTCAGGAAGAGGAGCCACCTCCTTCTGCTCTGTCTGCTTGTAGGACAGCACCTCCTATTTTAGGTGTGGCAAGCCCGCACCCAGTGCGCGGGGGATTGGCCCGCTTCGGGAATCCACAGACCAGCATGAACCACTAGTCTGGCGCTGTGCCGCCCTAACAGTGTCCTTGCCTGTGAAGACTAACGACACTCGATACTCATATGAGACCCAAGGAGGTGTTCTTCATATGTATCGCTCGAAAATCTATGAATAGGAAATGAACGACTAAACCAAGTACAGAGATAGAAGGTTAAAGCTGTGAAAGATAGAGATTAGTGGGAGAAGGTGAAATTATAGCCTACTTAGTGGAATGGAAAGCTAGGTATATTTATTCGAGATATTTCGATGATGATGGAGAAGATCCGTTCTGAGATTCTTATTATGGTACTTATTTTTAGGGATGTGAAGCTACTCCAACCTCGGAAACAACATCTCCCACGACACACGACCGCAACGAGTTCACTCTTCGCCCCTACTACCTGAATAAAATCCTCTGTGTAGAGGTAACTCTTTATGCCTCCTCAGGGCCTAGTGAACAGCTTATGAATGAAATATTCAGAGTTCTGGAAGAGCCGATCATAAGTGTTCAATGTCTCTCTTTCCCTAACGTCGTTTCCGGGTTCAATGTGACCGACAGACACCTTCAGTTAGAAGGAAAGCTTTCGGCCATGCAGTGGTATTGCAACTTACTATACCATTACTATTCCTTCTCTTACTACTTTCCATTTCTATTGACAGCTGTTGGGACAGGCTTGGATCACCTCAACTCTTTTATTTAGTAAAGGAAGTCTGGTTAAAAGGTAATTTGGTCCTGTCTTTGACATGTACGCCTCCCTGGATGTTTGCCCTGGCTTTGCAGTGATTTTAGTTTAGCTCTTTTGGGATTACCATACTTAGTCACCCGACTCCCTTTTACTATCTTTTTTCTAACATTAAGAGATTTCAACTCGTTGAGGATTGACTGTGGAGGACCCAGCAACCTTACTAAGAGGCAGGTATACTTTATATTGAGGAAAGTTCTCGTGTACAGGTATGAACAATAAAGCAGATTTTTTACTACACTGGGCTCTTCTTTATGAAGTTGACGAAGGACCTAAACTACTCACTTGGCAAACTTCCTATTCATATGCCCTTTCCTATTCCACTTTGCTAGTTATAAACACCCAGATCTTCTTGCTTTTACATAAAAGTATATCCGCTATACAGATTTATTAAAGGTTTTGTATCTATCCTAGCTATTTCGCCTATACCCTACGTTTCAAAAAGCCCACTCTACGAATCTCAGACTTGTTGGCCTGGCGCTTTGCATACTATTGCCAGGGAAGCGAAAACGTTTAGTTCCGAAGTGAAAGCTTTCTTGGGTTTTCAGTTTATTTAAATGGATGTGCAATTTCAAAGCAAGTCTCGGATCGATCGTACATCCAAATTGAAGTAAATAGGGGCGAAGATAACTCCAATCACATACCCCGAAAACAAAAAGTATAACCCGCATCTCTCTTCCCACAGGGGTCCCCCTTCAGTCAGGCTCCCCGGCCTTAAACCCTTGAGTAGCCACAGGAAGTACCCTAATTTTTGAGTGAATGAAGGAAGCATAATACCCGGGCTACCAAGCCTAACAACCAAACAAGGGCGTAGCTAGAAAAAGGAATACGCGGATTTACGCAGATACTTGACTTCAGATATCCCGCCCGGACTCCGATGCACAGTTTCGAGGCAGCTGTACCCAACCATCCTTCAACACGTCCTCCATTCCAACTACTATACCATAAGTAACGCTCTTCCTAGCAGTGGTCAACGAGAGCACCCGCGTATAAGCTTCTCCTGTAGCCTCGTATCGGAGGACTCCAGAACTAAAAGCAATTCGAACACATGGCAAGCAATGAGGGACTAACTGATGTGATCAAGAAGAGTGAAGACGCCGTTAGTCAAGTAAGGTAAGGTGTCTATACCAAATCTCGTAGTCTTTATATAAAGTTCCTCTTTGATCCAAAGAACCTTCCTATAAAGATGAGCTGGTAGCAAAACCTGTGCCTTGGGGAAGGTTTTAACTCTTTCGGAGGGGAGGGTAAGCTCAAGGTGGAGCCCGAACAAAAAAGAACGAATTGATGAAGATCTGAAAAACCCCATAAAATCGATGTCAAGCTCCTTGCATGGCTTTATCAAACCATGAGGATGTATATACATAGTATTTACTATAAGAAGAATTCCTATGCGAAATTCAAAAAGAAATTTCTTTTTTGTCAATATGACCAGCCAAGAGATTGCAATCTTGGTTTTTGCATACCAATCTCGGGTTATACAGGAGATGACCGCCGACGACCTATCGAGCTCTTTTGAGGCTCACGAACAAAGCAAAAAGAAGAAGAAGCAAGAGTTGCACAGTGTAGTAATTCATGTCCAAGGTATAGGCAAGCGCGGGCATGCTCCCGTATATAGATATTTTGGAAGCAAAGTGATTGCGTGGATACGTTTTTTGGTCCCTCTCTCTATTCTTACCTTCAAAGAAGCAGAGTCTTGCTAATGGTACTAGTCAAACTAGCACTTGTCTGAAACGAAGAAAAGCACTACTTCTACTCCTATCAACCATGTGAGGTCTTTTCTTTATCTAGCCTATGACCTACCCCTAGGGAATAAGTGAATGCTACCCACTCCGAATTAGATAAGCCTTACTTCTCTGATTTACTTATAAAAATGGCTGGCGGGCGCATATGGACTGCAGTTCGAATCGATGATGTAGCAGAGATTTGTCGAATCTCAACACATCCACCTTTGGCTTTGATTAGAGCGAGCCTTCTAGTATTTGAACGGTAAGTATGGATGGAAAGGATCTATACTGTTTGTTGTTATTTTGAACCAAGAAAATAAATAAACAAACTGCTTTACTTGCTTTATTTTGAGAAGATCTCTCTCCCTCGTCGATTGCTTTTCACCACGGCCGGCTGCGCGCCTAGTAATTGCTTTTTTGCTTTTTCCTAAAAAACCCACCTAATATTCAACAACGAAAAGAAAGAAAATGTAGCCTAAACAAATGAGCACGCACCATGTTATGTTTCAGTTTATTGTAAATCACTTATCATTTGAGATATAAAAAGCAAGCTCGCACAGAACTTCTCTTCTCTTTCCAATCTATGTGGGGAGTCCAAAAATGCTTTAATAATGAATTCTTTTCCCAACTCCTCGACCTGTAAGATATGTATACCTCTCGAGAGTAACTTCCCCGCTCACTTTACCTAGCTAGCCAACTACGAATGCATACCTTGCCGAGACAACTTTTTCTGTGACTTAACCAACTACTTAACCTTTCCAATATTAGTATCCTCCGTAACCTATGATATAACTACGAAATCACAACCCTATAAAGCCCTGTTCATTCCACTAAAGAAGTAGTACCTCTATTCCTGGGATTTCTATATGACCACTAATCGTTACCTGTGACTTGTGATGCTTATCCAGCCTTTCCAGAAGCCTACTTTGCTTAGCCAACTAACGCTGGGAAGAAAAAAACCTATTCACCTAGGACTATGTTCTTTTAAAAAATCTGTGTTTACTACTTACTCAATTTCTTATCCTCAAACGTCGACCTATTTATTTTACCTAAGCCTCTCATTTTTATTACCCAAGCTATTTCGACTCATCTTTGGCCAATTCCGAATCTGGGTTTTCCCATAATATACCCTTTGACCAGAGTTCTATTGCTAGTGCTTACACGCCTATTCTGGTATTTCTACTTTTACCCTGAAGAAGTTGGAGCTTTTTTTACTTGACTTGTGACTGATCTTGCCTATAAAACCAAATCTTTGACTGATTATTCGTCTTCTTGCTTTGTTGCTATTCAAGATGCCCGCCTTTCCCGGTTACCTTGTACTAGTGCTCAATCTGTTACTTCCGATACAGAAGCTTACCTACCAGTATTTGCTTACCTAGCAGATGCTTTTTCCGAAGTTTCCAGTTCATATTCACCTAGGCCAGCCTGTCTTCCAGGTTACCCAAGCCAGCTAGTAGCCCGTGCACACCGCTCAATCTTTTCCCGCTTTTACCGTGTCAAGCTATTATCTAAAAGCTTATTCTTTTGAAACCGCGCATACTTGCCTTAAACACCTATCCTAATTTATAGCCTATACCTGAATACCTTGCTTCTGCTTCAACTAAACCAGTTACTGAATCGTTACCAGTGACTGTATCCTCTCTTTTTCAATGTTTAACACAGAAGAAACCTGTTCAGCTACTAAAAGCTTATCTTTCCCTATTAATCCAAACAAACCCTATCTGTTTCAGCCTATTTTGCTTTTTTTTATGCATCTATTGCCTATTAGACTTTCCCTGGGAATTAGAAAACTAGCCTAGCTTAGACAACCTGTGACTTGGCTTAAGAAGTAAAAGACCTTTCTTAAGAAAAAAAAGCCTTTCCAACGTGATTTCTTCTGTTAAATAAGTCAATCTTAGGTTGAACTTGGAATTTCTTTTTCCACTAGGCCCAGCAGCTGTGGCCGTGATACCTGTTGGATGGGAATTCTTCCCTTTTCCTATCAACTTTACTGTAGTAACATGATCCTCATAGAGAACTGCTTCGATTGCATTGACCACAATCTACTACTTGTTTTTTTTAGTCAGAAGTTGGGTTTCGAGAACACTGGTTTCGTTGATCGCCTTTTGGTCAACCCTTGACCAGTTCCAGTTATGGTTGAGGTAGCTCAGCTACTTCTCTTCTTACTTTTTGGTCTTATCTCTCGCTCAGATACTATATTATATCTAATGAAAGGCTCAAATCCATGCCGTTCAAAGCCAGTGAATGTTCCGCTCGCTCCTTCCTTTCCGGATCGCTGCTGCTATTGATCAAATAACTTGCTTGGTGGGTTGTTTGCACTGCTTTTGCAATGGGGGATTGAAGGATAAGAGAAAGTACCATGGTCCCTCATCAATTGGAGCCATCTGATGGGGAATGAAGTTCAAATCAAGGGCTGTGATGAAACCCCACCTCGTGTGCTGAAAGGTGTCATGAGTGATGAAACAGAAAAGAAGTATGCTGAGATATCCAAGGGGTATATCTCACCACTCATTTACCTAGCTGATCATATGAAGGGACAGATATGCTTATTAGTTACTCCCTTCTAAGGTATACATGCAATGGAGGATTTCTTATATCTTGCAACGCCATAAAGCATCTCAAGGCAGCACAATGCATCTGAAAGTGACATCTCAAAGAGGCCATGGGCCAATCAGTCTTTAAATTAATAAGACAAAGGAGTGTTGATACCAACTGAAGAAGAGTTGGGCATTCAATGCCTATTCTGCGCCTCTGGACGCCTTTTACAGATCCCATAGCAACAATCATTGGTGAAAAATTGAGATTAAGTCTCATGAAAACACCTAATCACACAATAAATAACATCTCAAAAGCCAAGCCAGGCCATATGACAAACATCTTTTAAAGCTCAATTAAACACAGTCAAGCCATAATTGTTCAAATATAAAACAAATTGAAGAAGCAATTAGTGAGCTTGAGGAAGGAGACACTCAAATAAAGTGCTCCATGTCTCCAAAGGACCACTGCTGACTGGGCTCACATAATACCCAACAGCAAAAGTTAACCAATGGAAGAAGGCCACCTATGCCCCTACAAAGAATTGGTGCCCTAAACTGTGGTTAAAGCATGAAATTAACCAAGTAAAGACAAGGCCTGAGCCTCAATTAAAGCGTCAGGTAATGTAAATTTTCACCCATACCCTTGGATATTCCCTGAGAAGGAACTTGGGTACAAAGAAACAGTGAGTATATGGATAAATGGCATGATCAAATGTGACTCATGCTCACCAATACTCCAAGTAACACAGCCCCCTCAACTGCTACATGCCTCAAAGCAGCAGATGCACATGAGCCCATACCAAATTTGGCCTCAATTAAACAACAAACATGTAAAGAGAAGAAACAAAACTTCCCAGATACAAATCAGATGGCATATGGCCTGTCTAAGGGAGGTTATTCTCACCACCAAATGCAAACCATCTGATGCTCATCAGCCATCAGATGGATGCCACCTCACATCAAGTCCCTGGCGCCAAGAAGATGCTCTACCAAAGCAGCTACATAGAGCCTCAACAGCCAACATCTGTGACAGCCAGTCACATGAAGCCAAGCAAGCAGCTACATGAAGATGACTTTTATAAATTAACACCAAATCATCAAGATCAAGGCCTGTGAAGGGCAGGAAAGGAAATTGAGTAGAAGAAAAGCCACTGGAGGCTATCTCAAACTATGAAGTTCCACTAGAGATGCTCCCAATAGCCATGAAATGCCATAGCTACCCTTCCAATATGAGACAAGGAGGATAGCTGGCGCCTCAAATGCCTCTCCCCCAAGCAACTGTTTGGTAAATTGGAGTAAAAACACTCCATCACTGCCATGTAAGCTGAATGTACAAGCCCCATATGCCACATCAGCTGAGAAGCTGCAGTAAGAAGAAGTAAACTCCCCAATCCATATAAAAAAACTTGGCTGACAGAGAGTAGTGCTCGGCTGGTGGGTAGTGATGTGAAATTTCTGTGAAAGAATCGGATTTGATCAAATAGTTATGCTTTGGCAGTTCAAGGGATAGCAAGGTTGATCGTATTTATCCTATAAAAGATGAATTATATTGCGACTTTATACTTTTTAAAATTATTTTTTTTAGGGGTAAGCTTTTCTCTAAAACTCAAGTAAGACTGGTAGGCCGGCCAACCAGAAAGGCGAGAACCCGCCCTTAAAAAAAAGTAAAGGCCGGACCAGTAAACAGGCCAGCAAGCTAGGTGTCTCAGACCACGTTTTAATTCAGGCTTTCTAAAAAAAAGCAATCTTTGGCTTTTGCTTTTAAGCGCCAACGGCTTTTAGTAGGAAAGAGGGCGTGTACACAAAGAAAAAGCTTTATTATCTGTTCGGTTGAAGTATGACAGCAACAAAAGTACGATTCTCCCACAGCATTAACGAAGACCAAAGTGTTACAACTTGATTCTTATGGAAATAAAGATATTTTATCTAGAAACACTAATCAAAAGATATGATCCAATCCCAAAAGCACTTGATCATTATCAATGTGATAAGCCATATTCAAGAAATTAGTGAGCATTTATGATTAGTGTCTTAAGTTGGAATGTGGGGCTTTAAAGCCAATTCTCCGTTCTTGGCAATTGGGAGTTGAAAAATTGCTCTACTGAACACGGTTTTCATTTCGTTTTTAGGTAATGGCTCACTCATATCGCCTTTTTTGTTCGTAACATTAGTAGTTACGAACGAAAAGGGGCATTCAACGTTGTTAGTTCCGTATGTGTCAAGTTGAACACTGGCCCAGCAATTAGATATTGAAGTGTTTTACTAAACAGTGTTTCATTTAAGGGAGGGGTGCTCACTCTTCCTATTTAAGTAGCGGGTGGCATTGATAGAACGAGGTGGAGTTTAATGGTTGGGAAAGACGTACTTGAGAACTTCTTGCTTTTTCGCCTTAAATATTCATTTATAGACAGTGTCTTTTTTCATTCATTGAATTGTGAAAGTAGGCATTCCCCCGCTGCGCGCCTGGCGCTTTGAGTGAGTCTTCTGCAATAAAATACATACTTATTTCTTCCTTTTTCTTTCCTTGTGGTGATTAGGATCGCCCTCTACTCTACGTCATCTTGCATTTCCTCTGTCAGGAGCAGAGCAGGTCACTCGTAACTACCCTTTGCCCTCAGTAATACACTTTTCAAAGTGCCACTTTTTATACTTCCCTACCGAGAAAAGTCATAAACCAACTTTTCACTCAGTAAGTTCATTTGTAAAATGCACTTTTTATGCCAGCCTATATGCAAAACGACTACTTTTGGTCATACAATCAGATACTCACCTTAGGGAAAATCAAAGTAGGACGTTTTTGCCGGGTTTCCTCGGGAAGCTCGAATGATCACGAAGAATTGTATCCACTTGAGTATCTAAAGACACTGAAATTACCACATATTCCAAACCATGAGCTTCATTTCTAAGTCAGTTCACCAATCCTTCTCTAAACGGTACGATACATCGGTCGGTCTAAACGATTACTCTCAAAACGACTGACTACAGCTTTGACGAAAAACCATTTTCTAATGAACGGAACCTGGCCAACCAACCATTTCAAGTTGAGGAACAAGGGGATGGGACGAAAGAAGGAAATAGCCTGCGCCTCCTCCTCATAGCACTACTACTCAGAGATAGAGAACTAGGCGTTGAAAGCAGTCTATAGTTCAGTTTTCATTCATAAGTAACCTACTTCTCTGCCCTTGCGGTGAAGTCTCCGTACTAAAGACTAAGCTATTAATACGATTTAGGAAGAAAGAGTTTTGTTTTCGCGTTTAACCGGGCGAGAGGCAATCCTTGGGTCTACACGAGAGTACATTTTCCGATCTAGGGAAGTTGGCTTAAAGCCGGCGTGAATGGAAGAGCTCTATATCGACTCTTTCCCCCACTTCCAAATTCCTCTTTATAGTGGTTCGACGGGATTGTTTATCATGATTGAACGATCGACTAGGGCAAAAGAGAGAGTGGAACGAAACATAAACGTTTTGCTTCCAGGTAAAAAGGAGTAAACCACGATTCCCCGAATACATAAGAGCAAAAATGTGCCAGTTAACGAAAAAAGGAAAGTAAAGCAATAAAAGGACTGATTGGAAGAGAAGGAAAGAAAGTCGGAGGGTGGGTGTCAGGTGGGGTAATAGAAGTTAGCGAATGTGAGTAAGAATTTCATATATAGCTAAGACACGCTTTGGCCGTAATTCCAGTGTATTTTTTTGATTTGTATGGCAGCGTTACACTTATATATCGATCGATGCTGAGCCCAACAATACCACCCAATGAGTAGATCGGATCCACCGGCAGAAGAATTTTGAGCTCGTATTCTAGCCTATTGAACATTTGGAAAGGCCGGCCTGCTTGACGCTCGTGGCATTCCTCCTACTTATCAAACCCGGGGAGAGAGGAAATACTGGAGTTACGGAAATAGTGTAGGTGCATTCATTTTCGTCCTCTCCCGTCCGGTCGAGTGGCTTTTCGCTCCAGTTGTATGCACACAATGCTAGTGTAAGATCAGATCATGCACACATGTACCTCTGTGTATTACGGGAACAGCAGCTTTTTAATCTTGTTCATTGAGTTAGTCTCTAAAAATCTCATTTCCATGCTGGTTGGGTCTAGTGCCTTTTACCTGTATTGGAATCACAATGCTTTTCTATGTGATTCTTTACCATCTTTTAATAATCTTTTTTTTTAGGGGACCTACCTGTCAGCCCTGACGAGAACACAGTATGCACCATTCTGAAGGAAATGGTTTTTACGGTTCACGAATTGGTCGGTGTACGCATGCACCGTCTCTCTTTTTTAGAATGGAAAGTCAAGGGTTGGGAGGTGACGGAGTCGCTAGTGGTGTATGGCGGGTGGTAGTCACAAAAGGAAGGAGTCACACACCGTCCATGTAAGTGAATTTGAGTGAAAATTCACATATACTAGTACCCTAGAACGGCAAGTCCTGAGCTAAAACTACATTTTTTTCTATATGCACTATTTTGGCCTTTACTCTTATAAGGAATAACAACAGATCAATATTTTCCATTGGGGCATGACCACGCACAGGAATGTTACAAACAGGAAGGAAAATAAGGAAGGTAAGAAGATAGGTAGGGTTAAAGCGCTTGTTGGTAGACATATGGTCTCATTACTGGAAAGGAGAAATATGATTCGTATGGAGGTAGGTCTCAAAGAATCTGATCTTGAATAGAAATCAGAGAAGAAGACAGGTAGTGTTGTAAGCGATACATTGACATATGCTGTATGCAACTTGGATATATCCCTCCTGCCTATCAGACTGAACCTGAACATGGATAGTCAACCTATTGCCTTCTTCACGGTTGGTTCTCTTTACTACTTTATTGAATTTATACATAAACTACAAACTATGATATCGTATGGGTGATATCGGGTCGGGTTGCTTGAGGTTTGCGATTCTCGTGATGGTAAACGCGGGTCCGAGTTGAATAGTTGAAGCTGCTTGCTATGTTCCCGCCACTACGGCAAACTCCTAAACAACAAGAGCGAGGGCCTGCCTTCCTTACTCTCGTAAAGTAAGCTTCGCCCCCAAGAGTAGGGGCAAAGGAAACTTATAGATAGAGAGCAAGGCAGATGGACTTTCTCCCTAGAAACTCTCCGTGACCTGATAGCCTTCTTTAGTTGTACCGATACTACCAAAATAAATGCTTATTTTACCTTGGATAACTCAAACACCTATTAAACCTACTCAGGGTACTTAGTCACAAACCATGTCAAGCTACCTTGCTAGTCCTATTCCAGGCTATCCGTGGGTGGTGAATATCCAACTACTACTTATCTTTCTAGTAGCCCTTACTCATATCCGATACACACAGAGTTTAGCGCTTAGGGGGGGGAGCATATGATTAAGCTCCTTTCTCTTTGACATTAGCCCACAGGGAACAGTCTCAAACGCGAAACTCGCATAAGTCAGAAAAAAAAAAAAAAGAATTCTTTGACGAGCGGATACGTAGGAGAAAAAGCAAGCCATAAAGTGGTCGAATGCCTCTTTGAGTTCCATTCGTGTTTTCTTACACAGCTGCTTATCATCATAGCCTAGATCTGGATTCCAATTCTGATATTTATAGAAAGATAAGATCGGGAAGAGGCAGTGGTCCTAGCGTGTGAGATGACTGTCTTATCGTATTTCTTTTAAAATTATCCTATCCCGGATTCCTCACTTTAGCTCTTCCCTTGTTATATCCTGTTGTGAAAAGGTCCCTCCCTATTATAGTTGCCTTATGGGATAAGGCCTTGCTTTTGGTATTTTGGTCTGCTTCGTTTATCCGATCGTGGCCCTTTTTCTACTTAGATGTTAGAATGGTCCTCGCAATACATTGTTCCAGTATTTCGCTAAATTTCTTATTTGCGGGAACCTCAATCGATGGTATTCTTGCAAGGATCGCAGGTTGATTGTTTTGGGAAGAACATTCACCACTACAGATATATACCGAAAACCTTCACCACCATAGTAATTCCTGAGTACAATGTGAGAGCTTCCAGTATCAACTCTTTACATCTCTCCGCCCGATCCTTTAGTCTTTCCTAGAGTGCTCTTAAGAGAGAAAGTTAGGAAAAAAAGTTCCAGTTTCTTCCGAGCCAGCCTTCATAGGCGCCTATTGATCATCCTCTTCTGGATCTTCGTTAGACATTGGCTTTTCTCCCCGGTACATAACTTTTCCTTTGCTTCTTCTCCATTCTGCTTTGTGCTACGCCCTCAAGATTCTACCTATGAGTATGAGCCTCCCTATGGTCTGCAGTCCTGGCTGTACGAGGATAAAAAAAGGAAATAACTGGGACAACAGTTTTTCCTAATTTCTCTGAATTGAGTGGAGGTTACTTAAGCAAACCTACTGCTGAATTAATGAACCGAGAAAGATTATTGACTGAACACGACTACGATCACTTTTATGTAAAGTTCAACAATATCGAAAGTTAAAAAGAATTCTGTTCAGTAGTTACAGCAATTCAAAGTACTCCATTCATGGTCAACGACAGAGTGCTGGAATTCGTTAAGAATAATAAGGAGTCATTAATATCAGCTGGTTTACTATTGCCAGCTTTCCTTGTCAAAGAGTAGAAGCGAGATCATTCCCAGCCATTCCAATCCCTTTTGAAGAAGAGGAAGAACATAATTATATAGCTAGCAATCTGGCTGAAAGCACCAACATCTGAGTGGAGCATAATCGCTTTCTTATATATTTTGGAAATCAAATCATACTTACGAAAAAAGAGAGCAAAGCTTACAAACAAGGTTCAAAAACCAGTCAACACTAGGCAAGAAAAGCACGGCAGGAAAGGAAGGACTGGCAAAGCTGAGTGTAAAGGAATGGAATGCGTACAATAGCTCAACCTGAATCGGTTCGGACAAAGGTTGGCTGAGAAAGATCTTTCTTCATTTGTGGGAAATAGCAAACATAACAACCGAGATGAGTGAAGTCAGTGGATTCTGATCGAAGCTCAGCTATCTTCCGCGGAATTCTCTCATATGGATTGCCGGCTTGTATACCTAGTTGTAGTTCTCGGCTATGGTAGGATCGACCTACTTGTGATCATTCTCCGCTTCGTTGTCAGTTTGTCCACGAATTCTTCTTACCAAGGCACAAGTTAATCTGCTGCATCTAGTTCAAGAGTTGCACCTCACTCGTCACCACGCCATATTGGCTTGTCTCTTGCCACTGCCTCAGCCACCACTTTTTCCTTAGCAGCATAATCCTTGACGAGATCGTAATGCTTAATTAGTTCCAGCCACGCTGTGTAAGATTGAATTCCTTATGCATTTTTCTTTCTTTGTTTGTCTGGTCAAACAATGGCTTAGTGGGAATAGAAATCTCCCAATTCGGTTTTTGGGAGCAAGTAAAGTAGCAGTTCCTACCTATCAACTCAGATTATAACACCAGCTGTTACGCTGCCAACTCCCCGTTCTTTCTCTTCTTTCTTTTCTTTTCTATTATGTATGAAATTTCTTGTTAGTCTTACAGATGTGTAAGCTTGCGCCCTCCTCCTTAGCTTTAATATCCTGGTTATCTGGTTATATGGTGTGTGCTTTGGGCTACTATATACCGCTATACTTGCTGAATCATTAGAGGTATTACTCTAACTATATGGCTTTCAGCTGTGTAAGTTGCAAATAGCGCCAGGCCTTGCCCCCAAAAGGCATAGGGGAAACCATTATCGTAGTATCTATCTCTAGCCCGCTCTCTCTCAGGTATTCGTATTATCGATACACAATATATTGGGTCTTTGAGGGTATACACACACAACTAGGTTTTGTGCTAATCCTAGGAAACATCAGCACTTAGAAGAAGATATACTTCATTAAGAATGGTCTTATTCTTCACACGCACTATTTCCTACTCGAAATTTCTTGTTCGTAGCCAAATTACCTTTGTTATAGAAATGATCTCCCTCCTAATTTGGTATTTTTTAGACGTTATGTGTGCCCTAATTGCTTTGCTATCACTTCTACTCCTTGGCCTTATTGCTTCTCTAGGAATTGTACTCACTTCTCTCCTCAAAGAAGTGCAAATTGCTTCGGCGGAGTAAGACGATACCCTCCTTTCACTCAACAGGTTAGGCTGATGTCTAGCCTACCAAAGTCAAAGTGGGTTGAGTTTTTTCACCCGGATTAGCCTAGTCATCTGCTGAGGTTCTTCGTTGAGAAGAAGCAGGAAGGATTCCTCCGCTATAGCATAGTGGTGCAACCGCATATTATGGAACATAGTCCATTGTACGTTGGAGATATTGATTACATGTACGTGCTTCTAAGCAAGACCCTGCTATATTTCTTTATTCATAGCCTTCACTCATAAAGTAAAGTATTAATTTCTTATAAGGTTCTTCTTGATGGAATGAGACCAGAAGATAGAATAGTTACGCCATTTTCCATAGGATAATCTGTTAATTTCTTAGATAAATCAGGTGAGCTACAGCCTAACTTCTTCAGATAAATAAAATACACTCTATCACATATACCCCGTAAGGGACAGGATTCATCTAAGGGTGAAGTGCTTCAGGCGCGGAGCGTTAAAGTGCGCTACTTTGATTATGAAGGGAAGCAGAAGCAGTTATCTAAAGAAGAAGGGGAAAGTAAGCTAATACGAGCAATCTGTATGTTAAATGGTCAAGTGGCAGCTGAGCTATAATATATGAAGACGCTTAGTCGCCCTGTGTTAGGAGAAGAGGAAGTACTCGCTCCTAGGACCAAGAGGCCATACAAATACGGTACTATTCAACCTCTTAAGAAAATAAGTAAAAAGGAAATGATTCCATACTTGGTAGCCGACATTGAGACGTATCTTTCTGATGATAAAGTACACGTCCCATATGCGACAGGAGTAATGACATGTTAACGTAATATAATTAACACTTACGAGGACATAGTAACATGGTACTCGCTAGATTATACTCATCTTCCAGCTGAGGAGCGAACTGCTAAGATGTTCACAAGCTTTCTTAAACACGTGGAATCTGAAGTAAGGAGGATTCGTAAGAGCTCACTCACTTGTAGTATACTTTCACAATATGGCTCGATTTGACGGAATATTTATTGTTTTTTATTTATTCCTTCATCCCATTTACCTGAGTTGCCAATCTTCTATCTTGTTTGTCTGATTTCTTGAGCTTGGATACGAAACCCAATTCAAACCTTGAAATCTTATAACTCCCTTGCAATCTTCTCGCTGATAACTAGAATGAGCGAGGCAATCCTCAATTCTGAACTTCAGCTTTGAAATGCTATAGCCGGCTAGCTTACTTCCTTTGTTCTAGCTTCCTTGGTCAAGCACTATAAACAACATATGCTGACTACTCCGAGCTTGCTTTTATTTTATTTTAATTGATTTTCCATGTCTGTTTGCTCTTTGTTCAAAATTATATAAGTGTGTATGCTATGTGATAAAAGTGTGCATTGATAGCAAGCAAAGTATGCATGTATATTTGGCAGCTTTCTTACAAAATATACTTCAATGAATACAAACTACAGTGTGAATGTAAATAGGTGCACTGTAAGAAATTGTTGTGTTCTTACATAATTCTTCCATTATTGTTCTCATTATTTCATATAGGTTTGGTCCTACGAACGTCTCAACTGAGTGGATGCCCGCCTTTCTTCGGGTAAATTCCCCTGATATATGAACTGGAACTTGTCAAAAGGGTACAATCGGGAGTTTGCAGAAGAATGTGCTAGATGCCGTTGCGGCTGGTGTTGTGAGGGACAACCCTTTCTCGCTTTTTGGTCCCGATAAACTTTGAAATGGGCCTGGATTTGTTGCAAAGGATTACTTGGCTAGGCTTACCCAGAATTAGGCCCCTACCTCCTACAATGAATCAGAACTTCCCAAGAAGATAGCTCCTTTCTTCTCTAGTCTTGGATTTCCGTTGCACCCTCAGTACTCTTATGTTGTTGATGATCCCAAACCAAAGGACCCCACTCCGATCGAGTCGAAGGGCGACACTCCTAATGTGGGCAAAGCTTTTGTTTTCTATTCAGTAACTTTTTTTTTATCTCACTCCATCTAACACCCTCTTCATCTCCTTGGCCAATTAGCATGTTAATTTTTATCTTGCACTGATGGCATAGTATTTATCTCGACACTTGAAACACAAGCCAAAAGCTCTTCTTTTATCTATATATTGAATTTCTTAGTCGGAGTTCCGATCGGTTGTTGCACGTGAGTAGAAGTATTCGCCAGTAGAAAGTGGAAGGTCCATCCTGAACTTACTCGGGTTTCTTTTCTCCAACCAGATGTACACTGAAGCCTATCCCTTTCTTTCTCACCGAAGTGAGTAGATCCGCTATTGAAGCAGATAGGGCTCAACCTCATAGCGCCAGTCTGGTATTTCATTCATCAGGTATTTCTTTCTTAAGGACCTCTTCTTTCCTTTCTCACCAAAGCCTTACTCTGTAAAGGGTATGATACTAATAAAGGTCTTTCATCACTCTTCCCATTACGTTCCATTTAATCTTCTTATTCCATTGAATCCGCTTCTTTGCAACAACCATCCATCGAAGCACCGAATCATTGGAGCAAGGCTGATAGACTTTACCAACCAAATAGTTCGACTTGTTCAAAGTCTATAGATAGCAGCTAGAAAACAGACTTGACGGAAGTAGATCGCTGAGTCGGTTAGAACAGAAGCGTATATATTATATATATATATTATTATTTGATTATAATCCAAATAGATAGAAAGAGTAAAGGAGAAGTGAAGTGTAGAGTAATGGATGGAATCTTGTTTGAAACAGTGGTTTTGATTCGCATTTTCAAGAAATCGGTGAGTTGGTCAGCCGCCTAGGTTCGAGCAGAATAGATCCGGTTCCCATTAATAAGAAATCATTGTACGTGGCAAAAAAAGTGCGCCCTATCGTGGAAGATATGAACATGAAGTTAGTTCGCTGAGAAGAAAGCGTCAATCAAATGTCATAAATACACGCCAATACGATAAAATGCAAAACGAAAGAGTCCATTCCATACAATAGGCTTTTTGGGTCTCGCAACGAGGGTCAGTAAACCTGAATTAACTCTATCTCAGCATAATGCCAAGACAGGATAGTATCAGCGTTAACATAAATCGACCCGATATTAAATCATAAGCTCATAATTTGTGTATATTCTCATAAGATGTAAAGCTATGGGTGGAGCCTTTTTTCCCAGGAATGAAAGTACAAGATATGAGTTTGCTATGCCCATGCCTAGTATGCCAGCAGTGAACAAGAGACAGCTAGTTTAAAGTAGGATTTTACTCGTTCAGAGTTTCACTACCCTAGAGCTGAGTTCAAAGCCCTATTTGCCAGGATTCGCTATCGATAAAAGGTATTTCAGTAGATACGAGTTTCCCTACCATAAAGTGAATTACGCGAGCCAGAGTTCCTGGGATCTGAGTTAAAAGCACGAGCCCCACCCTATAGCTATAGTAAAAAGCTAAACAAAGTCCTACGCCACCTTTGCCTTTCCCTAAACTCCTGTTCTAGTAGAAGATCAGAGTTTCAAGCCGGATTCCCCGACTACAAGTGAAGAGAGAGGTACAATACAAATCTTACGAAGACCATTTTCGATTTGAGACATTGCATACCCACGGGGCCTATCATTTACAAGCTTCTTTTAATGGCTTGACAAGACACTGATACGAGAGAGGGCTCATAAAAAAGAGAATTCTTCTTCATGGTACCTATACTTGATGACTCTGAAACACGGTGCCGGGCAATTGACATGCGTCTTTTGCATCAAAGGCAGGCTACAGATAAATAAAGAGATCTTGAGGGGCTTGCCGCAAACCGCTTTGACAATCTTGCCATTCACTAAGAAGGAATAAGAATCTTTTCCACGGTTTAAGCCACGAGAGTGCATCCAAAAATTGTATTGGATCGAGAAGAGTGCTCGGTGAAACAATTGTCAGTGTCAATGGACCGATTTCACTAGCGGAGCACTTTCTCTAACGTGCGCAAACATAGATGGCACTAGAAATGAGAGACACCGGCCCGGATTTCCACCCGGATCAATTGGAATCCAAGAGGTGTGCTTTCGTTTCCCCGTCGGATCCATTTCCTATAACTTCTTCACTGACTTCTTGCCCTAGTCTCTTCTGTTCATACCGAAACCATTCCTAGCGCATACTTTCCCTATAACGTTGACCTATAGCCTGAATACCAGCTTCGCTCCGCGCCTGCCTTTCTCTCTTTCCGTGGTTGTATCTACCGGAGGGAGCGGTTTGATGAATTTCCACTTACTTTTTCATTGCTTCTTTTATCGTTAATAGTGTGTGTTGCTTTTTGTCTTCGTTTTGGGCAGAAGCAGTACGATGTGCCGTATATGTGCAAAACCGATGTCCTCATGCCAAATTGATGAATAAAACACCGCAAGAAGCTTGGAGCGGAATCAAGCCAACGGTGTCACATCTCAAGGTATTCGGTAGCGTGGCCTACGCGCATGTACCGGATCAAAGAAGGACGAAGCTAGATGATAAAAGTAAAAAGTACGTGTTCATTGGATACGATGAGAAGACGAAGGCTTTCAGGCTATTCGATCCGATTGAAAAAAGGTGATTCTAAGTAGAGATGTGCAAGTAAACGAAGAAACCGCATGGGACTGGAACAACGAAAAGGAGGACAAAGGTGGTTAGGCAGACGCCCCATTGTTCGTGGTGTTGCAATGAATCCAGGGGATCATCCTCATGGAGGAGGTGAGGTGCAATCTCTTTTGTACTTTATTTATTAGGAATTGAGCCACGTATTCTTCTATAAAAGTAGTGAGTTAGTCCCATATTAAGTTCTTTTAGATCCGCCATATGCTTCAAACTTAAGGTATATTGCTCTGAAATACAAAGAGGGTAACCTTGGCTATTTGCTTGACACATGCCGGACAGGGTCCAACCTTGATCCCTCACAAAACATGTGCATCCAAACACCTTGGGTGGAACAACGAAATCATTGGAGCCGAATAGCATCTCACGTGGTGTTTTCATCCCTAATACTCTTGATGGCATCCAGTTTATCAGATAAGCTGCTGTCATGACAGCCTCACTCCAAAAGAACTGAGGTACATTCATCGTGAGCATCAATGAACGTGCCACCTCCAGTAGATGCCTGTTCTTGCGTTCAGCCACCCCATTCTGAGCAGGAGTGTCCGGGCAAGTGGTTTGATGGAGAATTCCCTGACTGGAAATAAAAGTTTCAAATTCCTTGTTGACGTACTCAGTCCCATTATCTGTTCGAAGGATCTTCACTGTTACCCCAAACTGGGTCTTCACTAGGCTGATAAATCCTTACAACATTTTGACACCTAAGATGCTAATAATGACTCCACTGCACCCGCTTAAAGCTTTACCACTACATGAATTGCTCAACTCAGCTACCAGTCTTGTGCCATTAAAGAAAGGTTGGCCCAAACAAAAGATACCACTTCTTATGCATATTCTAAGGTTCCTATGCCTGAACCTTTACCAAATCAAGGTAATAATGCGACCGATTCACCAGAAAAAGCGGAAACAAACCTGTTTACGATGCTCCGTAAATACCGACTTTATCCTCCATTTCTTCAGAGAAAGCCAGGCCGCAGGAAGAGGTCCACTTATAGTTTACTTACTTATTTATTTACTTATATAATATGCGATTTTACTATTTTTGATCGGATCCTTACACCCTCATCTATGATCTTGGCCCTTGCGATTCCTCTAGACTGAAATGCAGTTTCTTACTTAATGTGAATCTAGTAGGTATATACCCACGAGTTAGGAGAAAGCTTTAATCAAGTAGCGAGTCCAGTGTGTGTACACGAGCCTATAAAAGCAGAGTGAAGTTCAGGATTCATTACCATCCTATAAGGAAGAGGTAAGTCAATTGAAGGAATACAAAAGGCGCTGGCCCGACACCACTCCAGTAATCTAGACGAACTATAACGCAAGTTAAAATAGTAGCAACTTGATGGTCTGAATGGCATCTCAGGTAAATGGGATGAAGGCTCCAGAGAAGGGAATTGCAGCTCTTAAATAAGCAACAGCATAGCACAAACAGTGAATGGAGAGGCACACGCATGTTTTATAAGCAAGAGATGCCCGGGAACACTGAAGTCCGATCCTACGAATAAAATAGCTGGACATGCAACACCATACCCACGGAGCACAACAGAGGTTACACGTACAGTAGCTATACAGTGAGCACTGGAAAAGATAACATTAGACAGGGTTATTTGTCTGGTAAACAAGTCAGGGACTCGCATAACAACAAAGAAATATTCCATAATGGATCTTTTCCTCTGATGGTAGACGAAAGATTATTAAGAGGTGTTGACTTGGAGGTGAAGACCCTTGTGTTTCGGGGGCGCACAAGGCTCCCGGTCCAGACGGTATGCACGGCATCTTCTACCAATCTCAATGGGACACGATCAAAGACTCGATTTCTAATTGGGTGAAGGGTATTTTCTCAGGAGAAGTGCGCATACAGGATGCTAATGAAACACTACTTTGCCTCATTCCGAAAATTTATCCACCAACCAAGGTCGCAGGACCCAAATCCGGCCAATCGGATTGTTCAATGTTTCATACAAAACAATATCCAAGCTTATCGTACAAAGGTTGAAACCAATACTGCTACACATCGTGCAAGAAGAGCAAACAAGCTTCATTCCGGGCAGGCAGTTGATCAATAACATTTTCACAGCGCAAGAAGTTCTCCACTTCACGAGTTCATGGCGATCAAAATTGACCTGGAGAAAGCCTACAACAAACTAAGATGGAAATTCAGAGAATAAACGCTAATTGATGTGGGCCTCCCGCCATCTACTATTCGATTAATAATGGAGTGCCGACACCGACAATGCGAGTTATATGGAATGGGAAGATGTAAGAACCCTTTAGATCGCCGGATGGAACAAACCGGTCTGTCCGAACACCATTTACAACCACCGAAAAGGTTGGAGTTTTCACACAAGTCATAATCAAATCGATCCACTTGTCATCAAACCCCCAGGTCTTCCTGGTTTTTCGTAAGAACTCCCATTCAATGTGATCATAGGCTTTGCTCATGTACAACTTTACTGCACAATATCTTCGCTGCGCCCCTTGTACGTATTTTAGGAATAAAGACTCAAGTCCAAAAATATCTTGCTTTTATTAGGGTCCCTCCTTCCTTCAGTTAATATGGAAAAGCAGCCAGGAGAGTCACTTACTCCACTCAAGCAGGTAAATCAGCAAGCCGGGTATGATGGTGGAAGAGCTAGCTTGAAATCTATCAATTACACAAGCCCGGAATTAGTTATAATCTTTCCGGAGTGAGTCTAGAGGTAGTCAATGAACTGTTATTCTATTATATATTAACTGTTATATTATTTTATGCGAGACTAAATAGAGTGAGTATAGTGAGTTGGGGAAAGTATACATTTTTAAAAGAAGAACTATCCCGCGGTAGGGAAATTTACAAGTTAGTAGTCCTAAAATACGGAGTTTTCTACTTCAACTTGCTTGTGCTGCATAGCTAGGTTTTCTTTTTGCATCCTGGCTGGTCAGAGTGCTTCGATTCATCTCTGCTCTTCAAAGTGAGTGTAGGAATTCGCAGCTTAAGGAAAGAAATGCGCTAGGACCCACAAAAGAGTAATTAGCGGAACAGGAATATCTCCACCTTTCTTTATGGGAGAATGAACAACAGGTCAGAGTGATAATCAAAACTCTGGTTCAATGAAATGGCTAGAGGAATGGGGCAAATAAAGATGAGAGTAAAAAGCATCTGCTAGGTAAGCAAATACTGGTAGGTAAGCTTCTGTATCGTTTCTATAGTAGTCAAAGTAAGCTTACAAGTAGTCATTTCGCTTGTCGTAGCAGGAGTTTCACCCTGGGACATAAGACTAGAAGGCCGTTATTGCCTTGCTCGTTTATACACGGATTAGAAGGTTACAACTACGATATAAGAATAGGAAGTGGTACCACGGGTTATGAGATTGATTAGTTGCCCCGACTTCTCTCTTTCGTTTATAGTGTATTACCGAGATATTTTGGAATCCCAACATTTGATTGTAAGGCGCGCTTAGCATAAAAAGAGGAAGAAATGAGACTCGAAATGCCGTAGTTTCTTGTTCTCGGTTATATGCTATTAGACAGACAGAGTACAAGCAATAAATAAGAATAGTAAACCAAGAATACGAGTTGTAAGCTGATCTCTCGTTTATGGGGTTTGACAAGGAAGATGAAAAGCGGGACAGAAGAATAGCAAGTCGTATAAGCGCAGCTAGAGTTTACCGTGTTTGATGTACGATACCAGAATGAAACCACCATATCAGAAGCGGTATTAGTGTATAACTAGTGAAGTGAATTAGGATTGAAGTTCTATTTGGTGGCAAGGTTTGGGCAGGCCTACCTTAGTAAAGGTTGTGTTAATGCTTCGTTGGATTCTGCTTTCCGGGAAGGACAGGATAGTAACAACGGATAGTCAAGTAATGGCTAGTAAACTATGGAGCAGTCTAGTGAAGTCCAGTAAAGCTACCTATTTTTGGTATGATCAGTGGGCTTCCAACTTGCCTCTTTACAAAGCTTTTCCAGGTTTATTTGGCAAATGTAATAAAGATAATATTATTTTATCAGATGTCCGGATAAATAATAGAGTTAACTTGCCTCTTAGAAGAGGAGTTACTGCAGAAATTAGGAAAGAAAAAATATAATTACTGAAAATTTTAAGGACTTTACTGCCCTCTGATGAGGATGATTGTTTCACTTGGCAGTGGGGTAATCAAGGCTTTACTGTTTCTTCTGTTTATAGTTTTATTAATTGTGGAGGAGTTTGAATTAGGCAAAATGATTCTATTTGGCCTGTTAAGATCCCTTGAAAAATAAAACTCTTCACTTGGTTAGCCACTCATAAGAAAATCCTTACCAAGGATAATTTGATTTGTAAAGGTTGGTCTGGTAGTCCCTCTTGTGTGTTTTGTGGGACCCAAGAAAAAGTGGACCTTCTTTTCATTCACTGTCCTTATATTTATAGTTTTTGGAGTTTCTTTAATAACTATAATGTTAATGGAGTTTCTCTGCATTTTGATTCTCTGCCTTCTGTTTGGAAGCAATGTACTTCTCTTCCATCCAAGGAAAGGAACAGTACAATTGTTATCCTAGCAGCTGTCCTTTGGACAGTATGGAATGAGAGGAATAGGATAATTTTGAAGGATAATGCTGTTAAGCCTCCTCTAAGTACTTATATCAATGCAATGGCTTTGTTTCGTTTTTGGACAGGTGAGCCTTCAGCTTTTACTGAGCAGTTGAGGAATGCACAGGTTATAGTAGTGCCAGCTGATGTTCAAGTGAATTCTGATCCAGTTGATGATGTAGCTGCTCTGAATGGTACAGTTGGTACTGACAATAGAGTGGCCAGCACCTATGAGGACGATGAGGATCTCCTTGGAGAGTCGTTTTTAGGCTGGCTGTGTTTTTGCCAAGTTTGCTCTGAATGTTGTAATGACTTATAGACCTTTTTATTCTTTTCTTTGAGAGGATCATGTTTAGATCCCGGTTTTGGAATACTTGGCCTTAGATACCAACCAATAAGGGGCCGCAAATTGGGAGTGGCGGGGCGTATTATTATTATTATATGATGGAGCAATTCTTTTTCGCAATGCCATGGGAATTAAGTAACATGTAGGGTTTGCAAGAGCTCTATCTCTCTCACAAGAACTTAGTTTAGAAAGAGGGGCCAATTCCTATGGTCTTGGTAAACTTTCACTTATTGTACCGACTGGATTCGTTCGTCTACTTGATTTATGAGGATAAGGGATGTGCTTCACACGAATCGGTTGTCCCGCTCGCTCAATCTTGTTAAAAAACGGATGTATTCTCGCTCAGTTCAGTGCGTGATGCCTTCTATGGCTTTTCATTTCGAACAACTGATAGGGACGAAAATTGGCGTCACCTTGTCCTCGTACTGGAACTGGCGCACTGATCAAGGCAAGCTGATCTGCAATCCTCTTCATCTTCTGGATGTATTCCAGACACGAGCTCCTTTCTTTGTAGTTTGAAGCAGGAGGCGTAGATCCATGACTCGAGCTAAGCCGAAAATGTGCGCTGTCACGTGTGCCAGAGTTACGCAGAGGTGGAGCAATCGTCAACCTGCGCCACGATCTTAGGTTGCATAGTAGAAAAAAGCATGAAAGAAAGAATAAGAATGAAGTATGAAACACCCGGAAAAAAGTCCTACCAAAGATTTGTGTAAAGACACATTTCAATGGAAGCTCTCGAACCTATTCCTAAGTAAGTTTAGGATTAGGTTTCCGATCCGGTTGGTGTTCCGACATCCCGAATCGAGGTGGCTCTAAACTAAGGGTTGCCTACCTCTCTAGTTACAGAGAGAGGAGAGGGGCCTCGTCGTCGTCCATTACCTAACCACTGTATTCGGATCATAAAGTAAGATTTATCCCTATCTTTTAAAGAATAAGCTCCTTCACCCGCTGTCTCTAAATGCCCCCTCAACCAACCTCTGGGACTGAATGAAATCCTGAATTCGAAAAGAGTCAAATCCACTAAACCCCCTCTTCCGAAGGACTGAAGAAATACGTACAAATAATTTAGTTAGAGAGGGGAAAAGCATATGATCAAGCACCCAGAGAAGTTAAATAAGCACCAGGAAGAACTTGCGGTTGTCCTTACTCTTTGCTCTTCATAATATGATGCCTATGGTGGATGTTCTCTTTTTTGGGATGAAGATGAAGTTTCTATCTACTTTCTTATAAAATAATATATTTATATAGTAAATAATATATTTATATAGTCAGAGGAAAGGGAAAGGGTCTTTTTTCATAGTAAGCAAGAGCTGCTAGCACGGGATATGCATCTGCTTGTTTGGGTAGGCCCAGGAAGAGAGCCAACAAGATAAGCTGCTTTTTAGGTTCAATTGAATAAACTCGTAAATAGTGGAATTGACGTATTTGTGTTGAATCTGCTTTCTTTCGTAGTATTTATTCCTGGCTCAACCTCTCTTTATTAATAGACCAAGCTCCGCAAATACACATTGGAACATCCATCAGCCCAGGACAGATATACTTCTTGAAACTTGGGATGCCTATTGTAAAGAATGCCCATACAGAAAAAATGTTGCCCTAGAGTTTCTGCCCCGTTTTTTTTTAGTATTGTTTACATGGGGCTTGACATACCCGACCCGAAATGGGTAGCTTTCAACGATACCCTAACCCTAAGTCAGGTGTACCAATTCACTAAGCTTAATACACACCCAATGAAGAACTCAGATTTATTTTTATTTCGTAGTTTATGTGCTTAAGCCCCTAGGGCAAGGAAAGTGTAGCATCTAAGTTCAAAGTTTTCATGGGTTGTAGCTTTTTTTGGATGTATGTGATTATTGGGTTGTTATCATTTCACTTGTTGTCATCTTTCCTGTAATTCCCTTTCTACTTTGTTTCATTCTCTAAATGCGCTCAGTTCACTCTATCGGTCCGCTTACCTTGTGAAATGTCTTGGCATCATAGACGATTCTAAGTTGTCACAAATGGTAGGTTTCATATCTTTTTGTAGGTTTATGCTTTGAGTGTTAGGGCCTTTCCCAAGAGGTAAGGTGGACAATAGTGTTCTAGAATGCTTGTCGGTTGGTTGGTCATAATTCCTCCGCCTAAAGTGTTTCTCGTAATGTCTAGCTTTCGTTCCTAGTAGGGTCAAGATCTCGGTGAGTAGTGAAGATGTAATGATAATTCATAATTCACTGCTTCGCTTAGGATTCCGACTCTTCTTTTAAAAATACATATAATTTTGCCAAACCCACTCATGAAGTACTTCAATTCAAAATAAATAGTCTTTAAAAGCTCTCTTATTCAGAGAAGGTACCACTACTGAAACACTTCATTAAACAGGTAGGGGTAGTCCATCCGAGTAAGTAAGAGCAAGAAAGAATACAGCTTTGCTTTACAGCATTTGGTATGTGTAGTTTTTCCTGGCCTCTTGTCTTCTTGTACGGAATGCACCCTGGGATAGGTATTTCTTGGAACTAGGTCAGCAACTCTTATCATATAGCTGTGTTTTTTCAATCCGACTTTTTCTACTACGGAAGCCAAATATATGGCGGTTACGGAGGGCATTAAGGAGGCATTTGGCTTAAGGGCTTGCTTAGAGAGATCTCTACATATGGCGGTCCTACATGATAAACGTTCTAAAGTAAGTAAAGATCTAGCACAACAGATTAGTAGCTATCTATGGTATCGAAGAGTTTCTCCTTCGCTGCGCGCCTCACTCAAGAAGGCTCATCAGATAAACGTTCGTTGGAAATGATTCAAGCGCCCGCCGGGAACAGCTATGGATGATGCTGAATCCTACACTTAATCGTAGTAGTTTGGTTCCTTGGGTGGGGGAAGTACTCGCTGTTCAATAAGTGTCAGGAGCTTGGATGGAAGAAGTGGAATAAGTATTATCAGACTGCCCGGTCTACCTATCATTTTCCCTTTGCTTCTCTTGCCATTCTAATTCTTTGCTTTTCTTTCTTTATGAAACAAACAATTTAGTACTCAATGGCTTTCCACCTCGCGGTGCTTACACCTCTCGCCTATCAAAGTTTCCGAGTTAAGGTCTTTTTTTTGCAGCACTAATCCATCTCGTCAGCAAAGCTAGTCTGGAGATTCGAAAAGTCTTAGTGGTGTGCGAGCCACGCTTTCATTTCTTTTTCTAACGCAACTAGACTCAGAGCTTGGCTTGTAAGGAAATCTCTCGCTTGCTAAGTCAAGAGTACGAGTTAGCTGGGACTTCAACGGAGTCCACTTTCATTCCCGTTTTTGAAAGGAAAAGACATATAGGTTTATTCTCTCAATGAGCTCATGAGAGCTGATCCTATCTCAAAGAATTCAGTTGTCACAAGCTAGCCAACGTTTAAGTCCAAGCACATACAAACCTGAAGATGGTTTGTTTGCTTGCTGCTTCTCGTTCTTTCTTTCTCTTCTTTCTTCTTTTGCATCTCATCTTGAAAAGACTCATGGGAAGCAAAGTCAAGGCAGTTCAGTTGCTTGTCCAATTAAGGATTAATAGAAGAGAGTGCCTTTGGATCTGTATTGGTTGTCATTACATTCTTTGGTGGTAAGGGATTTTGACCTTCCACCCAGGAGTAATAAGAAGAGATCTAATGAAGAAGAAAAAACAAACCAATCCTGAAAATAACAAGCTTGGAGAACTCAAATCTCACTGAGAACAGCAGCAAAAAGAGTGAGAAAAGGATGAGATAATCTAGAGGATAATAAAACCATATACCCTCAGTCATATATTGGAGAGAACTGAACGACATGACAGATGCATGTCCCTAAGTTTGAACACCACAAGGCGGCAAGAAGAGACGAAAACAAAACAAGAGATGAGACAAGAAGAATTCAAAGAGATTGCTATTTACATATTAGTATCATATGAGGATTTGCCAATCCCCCATCACGTCTCGTTCCACTCCTGAGATCAGTTCACTGCTGCATCAACCCTGGGGGAGAGAGAAGGGGAAGAAGAAGAAGATGCAGAAGAGGAAGAAGACAGTATGTATTCGAGATGTAAATCATGCTTTTCCTCTCTGGATCAATTTATGCTCAGTTGAGCTTTAGAGAATTCTTACCTCACCGTATCTGAAGTCAGAAGCTCTTGCAAATAATGGCGCTTGGGTACTGGTACCACCTAGTCCTAACTACAATATAATGGGTTGGTTGTGGGTTTCAAAAACCAAAGGCAAGTCCGACGGTACGATTGAGCGGTACAAAGCACGTTTAGTCGCCAAAGGAACTACTCAGTAGGAGGGGTCATAGGTGAAAAAGCCTTTTTTGTATACCTGAGCCATGTTTTTTTATTTCTCAGGGGATTTCTTCATATATAAGGAAAAGTAGTCGGTGGGATAAATAAGCAACTTGCCCTTCCGAGATTCCTCGCCTCGGTCCACCTATTCCGAAAAATGATCTTTCCCCTATTTTAGTAGTTGGAAGAAGCCAAAAAAGAGAGGGGGAATCTATATACGATATTATTTAGCGGACTCTGGCTGCTGTATTCCTGTCTAGTTTCATCACTTCAATGGTAAAGTAAGCCAAAGGAGAAAGAAAAAGTACGAATTGCGCTTCGCCCTTTCTTTCCTTAGCAAAACCAAGGCCCTTTCCCTTTCGAAAAGTCTCCTTGCGCGGGAGCAGAGTCAAAAAAGAATAGAAAAAAATGATGATTCATGAACTTTTTGATCGATTCCTCACTATGCTTAGTAAAGCATTGAAAAGGGCTTGTCTATTGGCTCAACGAGCCAAACTTCCCTAGTATTTGCCAACATAACAACAAGAAAAGAAGACAGTAATCATCTCAATTGGTTGACTACGACAATGGAATCCTCGAGTGAACAACCATAAATAGGATTGGTATAGCTCCTCAGCCCAGTAGTAAATACTGAATCCCAAAGACAGAAAGAACTTCTTTTTGCTTTTTTATATAATAGTTGAGAAGACGCCTGCCGCTCACAATAAAGAGACTAGCAGCGGATCTGGATCTAGAACTTCTGTTCTTTACTCTTTTGCTTAGCTTAACGATAAGAGGCGATACCCAAACTATTAAATTCCCATTGAAAAGTGCCTCCAGTATGGTATGTGTTCAATCGCAGTATTCACCATCCGGGGCATTACTAATGAAAACTGAAATAGAAACCGGTTCAACCAAATTGTCAATAGTGTTCTTCTTACAAAAGATACTTAAACAAACATTACCTTCTCACCCTATGGAGAATAATTTTGAGAAACTGGAAACCCATTGTTCCAGAGCATTTAGAGAGGCATTGACGTCGCAAGCAAGGAGAACTGGATATCATAGCATAGGCCGACCACGAGCTTTCAATGCAGCAGAGTATGCTTGAGTAATTCTCTTTTGTGCCAAGAGATTGGTTACTTTTCACTACGGGTTGACGCTTTTCATCTTTCTCAGCGAGATAGACTCGCGGAGCTGCAAAGAGTGCTTGCGAACACATCATTGTATGGAGTCCCACACTAGCATATGGTGCAGTGGCATGTTGAGTCCCGGGTTCAGACATCTATTTCTGTAGCATAGCTGCTAGGATCAATTGAGAAGTCTCATCCCGAGCTTGCCCCACCCATGTTCTTCTTTCGAATCGTCTTACAAAGTCAGTATAGGAAAACGAAGAGGAAGGAGTGACACAGTGAAATGGATTTCAAAGGCAATTGGATATATAATATAACATTAATTTATGAAGCTCAGTCAAGTCGGAATCGAGTTAAGATAGACTCGCATCTGAGAGGTATATCATCTCTGAGAAAGATACCAACCCAAGGCCAAGATCAGTGGACTGCAGAAGCGCAATGATAAGAAATAACAAAGTAGGCTTGTCAGCATAGAAAATACCCACCCTATTAAGGCAGTAAAGAGGGAGAAACGCGGCAACGGTTTGCTTACAAATGATTGAAAGTCAGGCAGGGGGAATTATTTAGAAATAAGCGATAGATGTGCTCCTACTTCTTCCAATACCAAGGACCAAATGGGGGATTTCTATTCTCAATTTAATATGCATATTGATTTTATTATAGACGACGTATCTGGGTACTCTACATACAGGACGATAAGACCCCCCTCAGCCATGCTTGATGGCTTGGCCACCTGTGGCTTTGTTGACCAGAAAAAGGCCCGACAACAGTTCTGAAAGTCGAAGTATTATTTTATGCCTGGATTACCTCCTTGCTTTACCTACTATTGTTGTCCAGCGACTGCTACTGATTCCTTTTTTTCCCGCTCCACCTTTACGAGAAGATCCATTACCACCTAGCGGCATGATCAAATCGATACCAACATTAAAGAGCGGTATGGCTCCGTTTGAAGCACTTTATGGATACGCCGTTCCTTGGACACTAAAATACAATCACATTTAAAACTCAGCATAATATGGAGCTCTCATATTACGACCTTCACGGGCCAGTTTCTACGGTACCAAAGTGAAATCGTCATGGGGACACTATCTTGGATCTCTCTTGTCAGAAATCCTTAAAAGAAATAGGTTTATGAGCGGAGTAAAGTCCTGGAGAGGGAATCCTGTTGGGAAGTTTCCTTAAACACAAGAAAAAGCCACAAGTTTGCCTAACGGTGTTTCATAAAAAACATAATATCATCTTTAATGTTAACTTCAGAAGTTGAAATCAATACCTTGCATACATAGTGAGCATAGTATACGAGCAAGAACATATTACTTAACTAAACAACATAAAATATCCTTTAATACATTCTTAGTCTGCCCGCCAGTCCATATTCCACCGCAGCTCCATCCTTTCCTTATAAAAAGCAAGTAAGGGTCAAAACCAAAAAAGAACTATAACCACATATTATATATAAGAATGAAATTAATTAAATGAACCCACTGATGCACTAATGATGCATGAACCAAGGCTACCTACAATGAAAGAAGACAACGCGCACGCCAGAGTTTGCTTTGTGTATGAGCGAATGAATAAAGAAAAGATACATGAGGACAATAAACCATAAAAGAAGATATATCCTAGGAAACAAAGCACGATGGGCTTGGGAGCACTGATGGTAGGTGTCTTTCTACTCTAACATCACGGTGCCTAGCTGATTCCGCCAACCGATAAGTATTAGAATGTGTCGTCTTAGCCGTGCGCTCACTTAAAGAACCGCCTTTAGTATTACAGGATTGTGTAACCTTGATTATATTTCCCGTCGAGACCTGGTTTTAAAGTGGGATATGTGGGCGGACCACTTGCTTCTTCAATGGATGAATAAACTTCTCCATTATAAGCGGTATAGACCGATTCAGCTAAATGGGTGTTCTCCATATATGAAAAATGGAAGCCACAAATTCCAATTGGATGCTGTTTATAACAATTTTGTAGTCGTATTCATCTAAGTTTTACTGATAACCCCTCCTGCTAAATGCCTACCTAGTATATAGCTGCCTTTTGTGAATGGATTGGCTTATAGGCTGAGGGGGCTTTCTTTTTTTTTTTACTATTTATGTAGCTAACTAATTATTTACTACTTGGAAATAGGTTACTTAAAAGACATAACAATAAGAATCTACTCTCTATTTATTATGAGAAAAAAGAACCATTCGTTAGTGCATATGTGTACATAACAAGAAAGAAAGTGTATGTATTATATAATATTTTTAAAAGTGCGTGTTGTATAAGCGCAATTTCAATTTAACACTCAGTGCCTCTTTCCGGGTAATTAAATAAAGAGGTTTTAGAGGAGAATCACATTAATAGTGACAACACTGGAACCAATCAACCCATTTCAGGACTCTATAGTCAAGGAAAAATACTCTAGACTCAGGTATATGTAGACATGATAATATGTATGTTGCTACCAAATGCCAAAATATACCACTGGATTGTACTGCTAACATGGGATAGCCCACACTTTGCAAATATGTGCGTGAACACTCAATTACCAATTGAGTCAATACTAACACACTGAAAAGGCTGCTTGTCCTAATAGCAGTTACTTAGAGGATATAAATGAAATACTACGTTTAACTACATGCCGCAATGATGTCAACGAAATTACTGTTGTTGTCTGTTGCGTATCATTCATTGCACAGCAGTATCCAGTCCATGCAAGTTCCTATAAACGGCGCCATTCTGCTGTGAATTGGCAGCATCATTTACCTGAGTTTGGGGAGCAGAAGCTTTCTAACGTTCATTTACCAGTCGCGCAATTTTACCATCTTGCTTAAGGTTAATCTATAAGAGCAAATTATCTGCTCACCAATCGCACAAACAATCATAGTTGTGTTGCGGCACCAAACAAAAAATAATTCTAGTGATTGCAACCGTGTGCATCAATACTGAAATAAAATTTTATTCACCTTCGCTGCGCGCCTACTTTACCAAGCTAGCTAAAATACCAAGCTCCTGTGGGCTAATCGTTTTCATTTCCCATCTCATGTAACAACCTTTTCGCTCCTCTTCGCCCTTTACCTATGAGCTTCTCGGTGCCTACCAAGCTACCACTTTACCTATCTCGTGCACTGACCTGTGAAGGCCTATACTCACAAACAAGCTACGCCCTGCGAGGAACGTATAATGTTCCTTTTGGGAGAGATACACGAACGTAGTGTATCTCTCCAAAAGCTTCGATAAAGTCGTATGAAAGAACCTATATAAGCAAGATGAAACCTTATAAGCGTATAAGCAAGAAAAATGGCATACTTATATAGAAACTCTCGTCAAATGAAATGAAAGGCTAGACTTTCAGTCAGCTGGGTCGAGCGAAAGTGAGACTATTAAATAAGTCTATCTAAAAGAGTCTAAGCCAATAGGAAAATTAAAATAACTTTAGTAACTTGCCTTCGGAGTGGGAGCATTTACGTTGTTTACCCTACCTTTCTCCGCTTGGTAGCATTGCTGCGTTCGGGCCTTCACCTTACTCAGCTTGTTGTCCGGCCCTTTTCTTAGGTAGGGCTGCTATTAGGTTGCAGAGTACATGCCCTCGATACCCCTATCTCAATCTGCCATCATATCTAGACGGTGCAGATCATTCGCTATGTGAAGGGCATCGCTGTACGTCGCGGGATTATTCTATACACCTTCCTTTGATGTACGCCAATCATATCTACTATTATTCCTCCCGGTCTTCCGTGAAAGCAATAGTCAAACTCAAATAACTGTAGTTACGAGTAAAGCTACACAAACATCCGTCTATCTAAGTAAAAGCTATAGTACCAAGGAAAGCGTCAGCTAGAGTGATTTAGATGTTCCGGAAAGCGTAACGAACTGCCATTTGGACTTATTTAAGTGATGTTGATTTGTATCTTACTCTTTTTAAGTAAGCTTATTCCTGTCCTTATATAACTAATCAAGTCTATCGAGATGAAATAATGCTGTCCGTATATATCTATAACTAATCAAGTCTATCGAGATGAAATAATGCAAAGCTACGCCCGGGTAACTAATCTCTCTTGGTTCGGGATAACCAACTCTTATATTAAAGTAAAGAAGGCGCGTAGCGGGACTGCTTTCAAAGAAAAACGCAAGTTTATTACCCAAAACTTAAGTGAAATTAAACTCAGGTTCATGAAAAGAAAAAAGTTGCTTGCGGCGGCAGGATTGCTTTTACACTAGAACCCTCTCTCCCAGAGAATCACCCGTCTACAGAGGAGAGCCTACTTGACCCACTTTTCCCAGCACAGCACCTAGCCCACTTGACTAATAGATCGAAATTCGAATGATAGCTGATAGCACGTTTACTAATTCACTTCTTCCAAAGCCAACTCTGGATTTGCTTTTAGGCATGCCCTCGCTCGGCACTATTGTATTGGAAAGCAGAGTCACGGAAAAAGTGAACTACCTGTAAACCAGAGAAGAGACAAGTAGGCATCTTAGGAAATCCTAGTAGTTTTTCTCTTGATTGCCACTACTCGAATTCTGCCTCCCTCGAGATAGTAGTATCCCTATCCTTTGATCGAAATAGTATTCCAAATGAAATGATGGTTAGCGAAAATCGATGAATTGAGTTCAGAAACGAGCGGAGAACCACAAAGATGAGTGTGTTTGATTTTCGTGGTATTGCCCGCCCTATCCTCGAGAGGTTTCTACAGCCCGGATGAGTTCATTCCTAGCTTATGGCCTTTAATTTCTTTCTAACTAAAACGAGCGAGTAACTACGGCATGTTACGAGCATAAAATTGAGCGCTAGAAAACATCGTGCCCTTCCGGAACGAGACCATTCAACCGTAAGATCCAAGGTCCGCAGGAGGATGAAATACTCGACTGTTCAGGAGAGGATTAGCTCTTCCGTTCCTTTAATTGATATGATACTATGGGAGTCTAGTCTAGTAAATCTTTCTGTTGTGGAAAGGGCTGCTGGCCATGAATGGGTTTCAGGTCCGGTATACCCTGCATCCAGTTGAGGATTTCGAGAATAAGTTCCATTGCCCAGCAGGACTTGGGTTTTCTTCCCATGTTTTATTTTATACATGAGTTTTACCGGATCGTTCTAAGAAAGAAGGCATGTTATCGACTAAGATGAGTAGCTTTTAGCTATGCCAATACCAATATAAGCGGGTTGGCTCGCTCCCAAGTGAGTGATAGGGTCTTCGAAAGGGTAAGATAGAAGTGAGAAGCGATGATATGACAGGACAGAACAATAAACCCTATTTAAGTAAAGCGAATCTAGATTGGTAAGTTGGTATTATTTCTTTTGGCGGGGTAGGGGCTTTTTTCAGTATCATGTCTTATTGGCCAGCATCGATGCAACCATTGGAGCCTTGCTAAGGTTAGGCGTTGTCATTGGGATTTTGGGGGATGGGTATTGGCATCTCGTTGACAAGTGCTATAGCTCGCTTTCTTAATAGCAAAAATGGCACGCATTTGATTGTCCGATCATGGCAGGCGGTAACCCTTCATTATTCCTTTCCCGCAGGTGAGAAACCCTGGTAGTGAGATGGGTTGGTCCGAAGGTGTCATGTCTTTGATAGGATAGTGAATGAGGTAGGGCTTGATCGGAGATGGGAGTAGTGAGATTGGATCATTGACGGCTCTCTTTCCTACTAAAACGAAATTAAATTCATAGATTTAGCTATCCACCATATATACATATAATGACCGTAGTCAGCTGGCAATGGCCAAAGTAAGGATGCTCTAATCCTAGAATTTCATAGGGAGTACCCTTCTTATCCGACGACTGCCATACTTCCGCCTTTTCCCGAGGAGCACCAGCAACGCCTAAACCAAGGAATCCAAATCAAAAGAGAACCCTGACCCTCTTACCAAGGAATGCTAGACAATCGTAAGCAAGAGGGATAAACCGTTCGTGATAGGGATCACCCCATCACTCACTCTATCTCCATCTCTATATTAGTAACCTGGCCTGGCTTATAGATACAAAAAGATCACTCAAAGAGAAAGCCCATATCTATATTTCCAAAGTTCTGTCTACCTTATCTTATAGTCTAGTCTAGGTTGTTTATCCTGGCCTAAGGTTAAGGCTTATCTTATCTTTTTCTTAATACTTCTCTTCGAGTAGGGGCAATAGCATACCATACTTCTTTCGCTGGACACTGTACTTTATGACGTTTATTCGACACAGCATCGCATTCCTCCTCTCTCAGGCATTGAGGAGTTGGCTCATCCATGCTATGCTATCAATCTTTAATACGTAAAGGATCTGGTATTAAAGGTTATGTGATGATTGACTGCCCCTCTTGATCATTCACAATTCACCAAACTGTTGATATCCTGCTGGGCGATTTGGAGTGCAAGACGACGGGCTATTCACGAAGGAGAGTTCCAAAGCCCTCTCTCTACGTTGGGATTTATTAACTCTTATCTGAATGAACTTGGTGAGGTGTCCATGGTGGCTAGGCCAGTGGGGGGGGGGGTCGCTGTGTGACTGGTCCTTCGGGGTGGACGCCGCCTCCACCGGGCGTGGTCCAAATTCATGTTGATGGTGCTGTTGCTCGGGCTGGGTTGGGCGCAGTGAGTGCGTTCTATTTCATTATGGTTCACATACTTGGCTGCTACCAGGCCTAACTATCAAAAAGTATAACTTCCTTCTAGCTCTTCTCTCTCGACGAAAGTACGGGGAAGATGCAATTCTAGGGAAGAGGTTGGTACAATCTCTATAGAAGTATTAGTCCCTCTAGAAGTATTAGTTAGTGGCTTCGCCCGGCAGCACCATACCTGCAGGAAGAAGAATCCACTTGCCTAGTTTCATAGACGAATCGAGCCTTCTTCGGCCTTTGGTTACCAGGAGAACGGGATGCATCACCTGCGTGCGAGATAGGAGTGGTGGGTACGATCTCAATCGAAGGAAAATAGGTGTAGGTTGCGCTTTCGCAATAGTGTAGTACTTGAGGCAGAATCCACCACCTAAGAATTAGGCATGATTGATACAAAGCTTATCTTTATGTAGACGGATAAGCGAGTCTCCAACCTTAGCTAGTTGTACAAGGCACACTGCCAAGGCGTATGTATTAGCCAGACCTCTAAATTAATTACCATGATTCCCCATCAAAGAAATCCGTACCTTCTCTTCCTAAAATCTCAACCAAAGCAAGTGGTGAACTTCCACAATGGTCGGCACTATCTACTCTTTTCCCTCTATTGACTAGAGTCAAGAATTAATCCACATCTGCTGAGCCCTATTCTCTGGTATCTGCTGACCCTTCGTTTGTTGAATGAATTATACTTAGCGTACCACCATGGCATGGCTAATAACCATTGTCTATCTCTACCCACTTGAAAAAACTACTTGCTTTTTGAAACTAGACATCAGACTATCAGGCATTCAGGCTATCAGGCAAGCAGTCAAGTAGGAGGGTGCCCATGAAGAGGTTGTCTTACACCGCACAGGTGCTGCATCATTACCAATATGGCAACGATGGCGGATGTTATCTTAATTAGAGGTTCACTTTCCTTGGTGGGGGTCTTTTGCATGATAGATCAGGTGCCTATTGATACACCGAAAGAGACTAACGCTATGCTCCACTTTCTTACTTTTATTCCTCAGCTCGCTTCAAAAAACTACATATTTTTGTGAGATATGGACCTGGGGTTCTCGTTTCTGCGCAAGCTATTTAAAAACCTGCCTGCCTTCGGGGAGATGGGTTGGGTCATACGCGGGACCTACCCCGAGGAAGGAGGCTTGAGGCGCGCTAAATCAAATTGTTTTATCAACACGGGGTGGAGAAGGCATTGCAATTTCCTGCTTTTATGATTGCTTCGATTCCTCTGATTCTTCTTCTGAGAGGAATTACCAATCCTTTATTTTATTGGCTATGTCATCCTCTTTTTAGTAGATGTATGGTATGGTTACTAGGTAGTGTTGCTCGATACCCGAGCTTGCACCAGTATTAGCTGGCTATTCCACTATTGCCATAATTCTTATGGCTATTGGCTTTCCAGTTTTCGACTCTCTGCTGCTTCTGGAGCTGCTTAAGCGCTTAACTTCTACCAAAGTTGGTATACATTGGATGGAATTAGAGTGGGCGTGGCTACCTACATCGGGCAAGAATAGGAGTCGTATTTTGTTTTGTACTACCGAATAAGATAGCGAGAAATCAGATCAAGAATGGAACCAGTGGACCCTCCGACAGTACGAGCCCTTGTTCGCTTGGTTGCTCAACCCCTATCTCCCAGGCTACGACCTAGCGCATTGCCTTCGATGAGTCTATATCGGATGGGTGTTCAAGTCTTTTTAAAAACCAGCCCATTCTAGTCTATCTGTCCTACTGCCTTTAGCTTCTTAATTGGAAGTGCAAGGTGGACCCAGTGGGGGTGATTCCTTACAGCATGCTAGAGAAAAGAAGTTGACTGCTATACAGTTACCGATTCTGATTACTGTACTTTGGATTTCTTATTATCATAACATAAGTAGTGTTCGAGATAACAAGGCTAGAAGAGATCACAAGGCTAGAATGTCTTGTGTGCGAAATAGTGCCATTGGTTAGTGAAGTTAGCTGACAATCGTCATATCATATCCATAGTCTAAGGACTATAAAGAAGATAGTGAACCTGAGGTTGTGCTGTCTCCAATCCCACGAGTCCAATAGGAAGAGCTAGTCCTCTAAAGTAAAGTAGGCGAATTCTGGCTAAATAAAAGAAAAGAATTCTTACTTTCACGGCCATCAAACATTCCAAGACATCTCTTCAAGACTATCCGACTCAGCTCTGCGTAGGCAGAGCCAGGAACTAGATCCGTATCCCATGATCAGTAATCTTACAATTACACAACCACCAGATCCTTTAGGTTTGTTCGATCTATCGATAACTGATAGACAGACGCCTTTGACACTTCCTCCAGGTGGAGTTGATTAACACTCTCATGGTTGGCCGAGTACATACCATAGCGTATATCAAGTATCCAACCGCTGACGAATAAGGAAAGGAAGCCGCCTTAGTAAAACTAGATCTTGCTGCTGCAGGTGCAGACAGGTATTATATTCCAACCACCATAAGGATTACAAGAAATGGATGGATAAAAATACGCAATTGGTTAATAACATAAGCTATGCCAATAGTGTATATGGTAAAGATCCTAAAACCTGGAATTCTAAGTGGATTTATTTCTGCAATAAGCTAAGTTTCGGGAAGACAATTACAGTTTGCACTTATAAAATGATAAGTATGAAACATATATCAAGTATAACTACCAGTAAGCCGGGTTTAATTAGTGAATCGTTATATCACCTTTCTAGTAGGATTGAACTAACAAAACACGTCAACCCACATCCCGGGTTGCCACACAATATTTTCAAAAGGAGTATCCTTTTTTGATAGAGTGTAATCTCCTTAGTTGAGCTATAATGGATCTATTGATCTTGTTTGGATATCCATATCCATACGCAGAGGGTTCATACTGTCAATTTCGAATCACATATACAAGAATTTCTCCTCATCACGTCGAGGAGAAGACATTTACTGTGCTGTGGGTACCGCAATACCCTTGACTGAGGAAAATAAAAATTTAATAAACTTTAATGTTATCTATCGGAATATTCGGAATCAAGTGACAAACGTGCTGAAGAGTACGAGGGTACAGATGTACTTGTACTTAGTGTTGGCATACGCATCTTTATTGAGTCAAAGCTGTGTGAAAAGCTAGTACCCCTATCTATTGAAGAAAAAGTTAACATTCTTTAAAGACTCCTGGATTCCCTTAAGAATTGCGAAATGGATAATGGTGATATATATATATATACCCCCCTTTACGGAGGATCCGTAATAAGAAACGTCAGTACCCAACGAATATCAAGGCCCTCAAGCCACCTATAACTAAGCCGCGTGCATTCATAGTTGCTGATATCGAAACAGTGATCTATAAATCTTCGAATGACGAAGATGAGACACAATATCCTTATTCAGCCGGTTTCTTGGTGGTTCGTCCAGGTGAACAACCTAATGATAGTGGAATTTAGATATTCTACAGCGAGGACAACATAGTATTCTGAAATGAATTCCAACATAGGAGCAGAAAGGTGCTATCTGATATGATAAGGAGAAAGGTTGTAGTCCGTAATAAGGTCAAAACCATATATTATCACAACTTAGCTAGATTTTCTGGGATTTTTCTTTTTAGACATCTTGAGCTATATCACAAGGAGTATCGCTATAAAGCTCTTATGAGAGAGAATACGCTGTACGAGATAGCCGTCTATATAGCACAATCCATGAATAGGAAGCTCTTATTCCGTTTCAGGGATTCTATGCATCTACTCCCAGGTAGCCTAGCAACCCTAGCAAATAATTTTTGTAAGGAGCTGGGTATAAAAAAAAGACGATATAGACCATGATAAGGTTGAGGTTTCTAACCTTCAAACTAATAGAAAGAAGTATGTAAAGTATCTTAAGAAGGATATCCTTCTACTTGGTGGTATAATGCGTAAAGCCAAAGATATTATTTTTAATAAATTGAACGTCAACATAGAAAGTAAGATAACTGTATCATCACTAGCACTAAGCATCTTTAGGATGTCATATTATGATGATAGCACGAATCCTATCTACATTCCTAACCGGAACCAAGACTGCTTTATTAGGTGTGGGTACTACGGGGGGCATGTGGATACATACATACCACACGGTAAGGATCTCTGGTTGTATGACATCAACTCTCTTTATCCATTTATAATGAAATCATTTCCAATGCCCGGTGGCAAGCCATTAAGGCATAGAGATCTATCAAAAATGCGGTTGGAGAACATGTTTGGTTTCATCAAGGCATTTGTTATATGTCCTTCTGGAATGAAGAGGCCCTTTCTACCTTATAGAAAAGAAGGTGGCACTTTAATATTACCAACCGGGAAATTTGTTGATGTATATTTTACCGAAGAATTGAAGTATGCTGTGAGCTTAGGGTACCTCGTGTACCCAATCTCTGGGTACCTCTTTGAGGTAATGGAATCACCATTCAAACAATATGTCTTGACAATGTCAGAGTGCAGGAATGAGGCAAAGGCTGAAGGAAATGTTGCCTTGTCATATGTATAAATAATACTTATGAACTCGCTATACGGACGCTTTGGAATTCACCCTAAATGTACTATGACAGAGATCTGCGATGATATTAGATTCAAATCTCTAACAAGATTAGATGGTTTTATCGATTACAATAAACTTGATGAGAACGTCTTCATCGCCAAGTCAAAAATCAATATCGATGGAAAACACTCAGAGCATTGGCAACCACCTAGTAATTCTGCCATACAAATAGCTGCATATATTACTGCATATGCTATAATATATATGTACCCGTATATCTCCAGGAAAGACTGCTACTACACGGACACTGACTCCGTGGTGCTTGGTAAGCCACTACCTGATGATATGGTTTCTTCTGTCTTAGGTAAGTTTCAGCTTGAACACGAGATAGAGGAGGGTTACTTTTTCCTAAATCTTATTATATCCAGGACAATAAAACTTTTATCAAATATAAGGGTGCTGGTAAAAACTTTGTTACAGCCCAATGGTTTGAGTTACAGCTAATAAACCCTTCTCGGACTAGTACTGTGTATTACACTATTAGATTCAAAATAGATTGGAAGAAACTCAAGGTGGTAAAAAAAGATGCAAAAGTCCGGCTGGGACTGAAACTGACAAGCAAAAGGATCCCTATAATTCGTAATAATAAATGGGTAGATACTAAGCCTATAATATCAAAGTGGGTGAAGATATGATATCAAGTGTCGGTCTAACCGGATCTGTAATAATCAAACAGCTAGTGGAACAAAAGACGGAAGATTCATTGAATCAATTTGATGATTCTACAATGCTAGATCATGATGTGTTAAAAACGAATACTTCTGTAGAGAGTGATAAGTGCAATGAACAAGATCCCAAGAGGGATTTAGTTCATTATACCAAAATCGAAAGCTGGTAGAAAATGGCGGGCAATAAAATAATCGAAGAAACCACAATCAAAAGCCTAAGCAAAAACCGCCATAGTTGAAACTACTTGATGCATTCTTCTTTCTATAGGCGTATGCGGAATAGGATTTGATTTGGCCAAGGATACAGTAAATCCCTCCTGTTCTTATTATCTCATTCCAGAACTTCCCATTCCAGCGGCGACCCAAGTGAACCTTCACATCTCATGAAACCTTTCCTAAATGGCTAAAGTAGGTCCTACCCCTAACTTCCTGAGGCTTTCTTTCCTTATACTGGAGGGGGGTAATTTCTTTGATATAAGTTCAAATAAACCTAACTAGGAGTTTATACAGGTCTGGATAAAAAGCACTAGAATTCACTACTTCGCACTTCAGGCCGCTAGGCTTTACTTCTGAAACTCTTTCTTCAGCTAGTAAGCTAGGTTTTTAAGTTAGATCACCCTCCGTCAGCCCTTTACGGAGATGCTTTGATCCATTACTTGGCACTATTACTTTCCCCGCCGCCCGGTCTCTAACACCTGATGTCGCATCTTTTTCCCTTGTTGGTCTGAAAGGAAAGAATTTACCACTTCGAACGAGAAAGCCAGCTCTGTCGCATTCCTACCAAGGAGCGTGAAAAAGCAAGCGGTATTAAAGGGCGCAGCACTAGGTTTCCAGGTATTTCGGGGCGAAGTATGATCAAGTAGGTAAGCTGTACCCCTCACGATATAAGTTCGTTCAAGGATTCGGTAAAGCACTCAGAAAGATTGTTTTACTTGTTATAAAGTGATGGTTGGTTATCTACGAACAAGAAAATCAGAAAAACTACACTATCTATTCTATATGATTTGCTCTTTTTTCAAAGAAAAGGTGGCTTTTAGTTCTGATCTTGGTCCTCGTTCCGGGATTTAAGTTCAGCGGTCTCCGGACCGAATACGCATATAAGTAAGCAGAAGTATGCCCGCCCTAGAATGCTTCCAAGGGCGCCCCGTGTGACTCCAGCTTAATACCAAGCTCTATTCTCATGATGGTGAGTTCTTCTTTCCAATCCAGCGGCAACTATGGGTATGTATGGTGGGTGGTCATAAGTAGTGAACTCTGGCTCGCCCGGAGATTTCGTTTGCTTTTGGACTTGAGACAAGTTTCTGTAGTTTCCCTCTGGCGCATTTAGCTAGCTGCTAAACGTATGTATTTTGAGATATCTCAAAATGTATCTAAAACCTTTACCCGATTACAATAACCAGGAAAAGCAGAATAAGCAGTTTGGTTGAGCACCAAGAAATTACTGTTTCAAGTCAGTACGAAGGGGCAAGAGAGACTTTCATAATATTACTATGGGAGACGTATCCTGTCAAGTCAGTACGAATGTGATACGAAAAATCCTCTTCCATTCTTTCCGGCTGGGCAACATGACTGATGGGAATGTTCGCTACTGCTTCGGCGTCCATCTCATACATATGTTCTCTGACCACCTCCATATTCCACGGCCTGGTTGCAGCATGGATAAGATCCGACACAAACATAGGTGGATCATTGGACCGCGGGCACAGCGGCGTCATTTTCAAGTGCCTCGGGATCCAGTTTGACGTTCAAATCCTAGTGTCGCTCCCCGTACCAATCCTCCGAATTCAACCTTGCTTCATAACATCACGCCCTTCACATATTACTCCCCAAATGGTCGGTTTCCTAACTCTGCTCTTAGGAATCTAAGAAATACATTTCGCACCCTTGCGCTCAAACTTTCTGGTTCTTGCAGCATTCTCCACGCTTGTCTCGCTAGGAGGGCAAGGTGAAATAATTCAAAATACTTAAACCCCCTCCCTCCCATTTCTTGGTTCTGCTGGTTTGCTCATTCATTTCGTACAAAATTCTTTCTAGTTGACGAATTGGTAAACAAACGGGTCTTTCATAGTCTCAAATCTTACCATTTCTTAATTTATACTACTGGTTGGTTTGGAAAAATAGTAATATTGAAGACAGCGCGAAGAGCCCTCTGAACGAGCCATGTCATAAGTAGACTACCCAAGAAGGCTCCGGTAATGAAGAAATCACGACTTTTGTCTACTTCCTTCTCCTCTTTACTTTTCCTTTAGCTCGTGGGTTGGCAGAGGGGAGTACCGACCAATCACCTTTACCAGGAATGAAACCTGCTTGCTCCAGATTCCGAAGTACCAGTACTGAAATACTCTCAAGATCGAGGAACTGGCGTTGTTGGATCAGCGAAGTTCAGAATTGCGATTACTTTGCTTTCTTGTCGATTTCTTGAGAGAGTTCCCCTCTCCGGTTGGAATGGAACTATGTAGGCTTGGGCGTGATCCTCTACTTGTAATTTAACCAGAATATGAGCCTACTACTTTATTTTCTCTCGATCGTCCAGCTTTTGCTTTTCCTAGATGGAGAGACCTACTCCCGTACCGTGCGAAAAACCCTACTATTTGGTTGGTTGGCCCAATTATGAATAGGAAAATCCTTTGTTTACAACGGCTTATGGTAGATTCTATGCAAACATTGACCACTCGTATGGATAGCTTGGTAGCCTCACAACCATCTGCAAGCACTCAAGGGAGACTTCCAGCTAAACCTTAAGTTCACCCTCGTGGTCATTGTGGAGCCATTACTACTCGGAGTGGCAAGACTCCAACTGATCCTCTTCTCCCAACGCCACCGTTGTATGTACCACCTGCCTTCCGGCCTAGCCAGCCAATGGCTTCTCCACAGGACCAGCAGGTACCTCAGCAGTCCACTACTACTACTGCTGGACAGCCTAGTTCTTCTACACCACCTGCTATAGCTCCTAATGATCCATCATCAATCAGTTCGACTTCAGTTCCACCTGCCAAGCCGAAGCTGCCCTTTCCAGAACGGTTTGAGAAGTCAAGTGAAGACAAGCAGTTTGCTAAGTTTCTGGAGATGATGAAAGATGTGCAGATTACCATCCCCATACTTGATGCTGTCTGACATGTTCCGATGTATGCAAAGTTCTTTAAGGAGCTGCTCACAAAGAAGCGAAACATTAACGAGCCAGAAGTGGTTACTCTTAATAAGGAATGCAGTGCAGTCATTCAAAATAAGAGACCCCCCAAGTTAGATGACCCAGGCAGTTTCTGTATTCCATGCGGATCTAAAAGTTTCCGTGCTTTATGTGATCTTGGCTCTAGTGTGAGTGTGATTCCCCTCTCTGTCTGCGAGGCACTACCCTTGGGTGATGTACCGGCCGACTACCATGACTCTCCAGCTTGCTGATCGCACTTATCGCCATCAGGCAGGCATTTTGGTTGATGTCCCTGTGATAGTTGGTAACTTCGCATTTCCAGTTTCTTTTTTTGTCTTGGGGATAGAGGATAAGAGCGAGCCTATTATTTTGGGGAGCCCCTTTATAGCTACTGCAGGGGCTGTCATCGATGTGAAAGATGCTAAGC